CCCGTTACCCAATAAAACCCTAAAATGCCTAATAATAAACCAAAATCGCCAACACGATTAGTTACAAAGGCTTTTTGACAAGCCTTTGCTGCAACAGGTCGTGTGAACCAAAATCCTATTAATAGATACGAACACATTCCAACTAATTCCCAAAAAATATAAATTTGTATCAAATTTGAACTAGTAACTAATCCCAACATAGAAGTACTGAAAAAACTCATATAAGCAAAAAATCTCAAATACCCGTGATCATGAGACATATAATTATCACTATAAATAAGAACCAAAATTCCAACAGTAGTGATTAGTATTGACATAATAGAAGTAAGTGGATCGATCAAGTATCCGAATTCTAACGAAAAATCATTATTAATAATCCAAGACCATACATATTGATAGACAGAACTACTATTTATTTGCTGAATAGAAAGATTCATGGAAAAAATCATGACTATACTTAACAACAAAACGCTCTGAAAAGCCCACATACGGCGAAGACTTTTTGTTGCCGTCGGAAAAAGAAGAAGTCCCAACCCTATTAACATAGGAACTGGAAGTGGAAGAAAAGGTATTATCCATGCATATTGATATGTCTGTTCCATAAAAAAAGTTTTTTATTCTTAATTAATTGTTTCCGATTCACCGGATCTTACCTTTCGAAAAAGTCAATAAAAAATCAAGATATGCACTAACTGATTTAAGAAGTTTATATTAGTATTTATTAATATTAATTATTCTGAGTCTTTTCAAAACCGTTCAAATATTCAAAAAAGAAGTTACAATTGGTCAAATGATATGACCAAGTGACATATAAAAAAACGAACACTTATAATAGGAAAATAAAAATAGAATAATTTATCGTAATCAAAATTTATATTCATAGAGCAAGGATAAAAATTTAGCCTAAAAAGAGTACTTGATGCTGATACGAATTATAAGATTAACTAAGGTCATCGGTCTAATGAAAAAAACTCTTGATTTTAGTTAGTTTATTTCAATTCATTAACTAATTTTCAATTAATTAACTAATTCATTATGGGATTGATTGTTTTCCATTTCAATCAAAACAATTTATTAGTAAAGTTTAGAAAAATATGGAACTAAAATAAACTTTTTAGCGAGAAAGGATCAAAAATGACTGAGATCCTTTTTTATCAAACCACGTATCTTTTAACAGATTTATTACTAGTCTCATTCGAATTTTAAAATTTAATTTAGTTGTATTTTTTTCTAGTTTGACTATCAATTTATTAGTCAAAAGTACAATCCTGGTATTTTATTACATGTAAATCAAGTATAGAATGCCGAAAATAAAGGTCTTTTAGATTCTTTTTTTATTTTATTAAGTTTGATTTGATTTCTATGACATGCAGATTCTAAAGATATAACTTTGAGAGATAAACAACGCGAACTAATAGTTCCAAACCAAAAATTTTTGGTTTTACGGAATATTTTGTTATTTAGAGTCATTTTTGATCCAGTTTTCATGGATCTTTGACATATCTATATTTCTTTTTTATGAAGAGAATATTATATTATTTAGAGAAAAAATAGATAATGAATAAGAATAATAATAGAACAATAGATGTCTTTCACATCCAACTATAACAATGAGTAACTTCTTCATTTTTAAATGGCAGTTCCAAAAAAACGTACTTCGATATCAAAAAAGCGTATTCGTAAAAATATTTGGAAAATGAAAGGATATTGGGCGTCGTTAAAAGCTTTGTCATTAGGGAAATCTCTTTCTACCGGGAATTCCAAAAGTTTTTTTGTACGACAAACAAATAAGTCCTAAAATATTGGAATAATCGAAATGCATTTGATTCAAAAAATTGGATCAGTAATTTGTTAATATAAAATCAAAGTTCATATTAATATGAAATAGAATCTTAATGTTATGTCTAAAAGAATAATTCTTCTATTTTCTGAATTCTAAATCTAAAAATCTAAATAAAAAAATAAATACAATTTTTTATTTTTTTTTTTTGTATGTTTTCACTCATATTTTGGTGGTGGGGAGTCCTTTTTTCCCCATCGACCTTTACAATTCCAATAAAGAAAATTTTTTATCTTTTTCGGGAAGGGCAGATTGTTGAAACTAATGGATTCCATGTTAAAAACTAACTTCTTAATTTATTGCATTTACCATATGTAATGGATTTACCATATATCTCCAATTTTCAGATCATCAATAAAAGAATCAATAAAAGAACTTGATTGTTGAGATATTATTATATTATGTACAAGTGTCAATTTGCAGTACTCCAAATACAAAATAGTTTTAGATTCATTGAGAAAATTTCTTTTTTGTTTCAAATTTATGATTATAAAATCAGATAAACCAGAAATAATGACATGACAATAAGCGTAAAAAATGAAAAAAGTTTTTTTATTCTAGCGAGAGATTTCTATAGCTGCAAGAGTTCGATTTTAGAATCGCATAAACTACGTAAAAAGCCCTAAGATAAATGGACACTTAAAGGAAAATAAATGAAAC